TAATGAGGATTAGGAAAAGAAGACTCGTTGCATTGATTCTATATTAGAAGAATGGAAAAATTTCAATAACAAGTATTTTTGAATCAAATAAAATAACTTTTTTTATCTTATCTAATTTGTTGCAACAAAAAATAAAAAATGGCCCGGGACACGGGCCAGGACGTGGAAATAAAAAAAGATTTTTCGGACGAAATGAAAAAAAAAAGAATATATTAAAAATATATAGATATATAATTCTAATCTTAATAATTAGAATAATTAATAGAATAATAATTAAATATAGAATAGTATAGAATAGTAATTAAATAGTAAATTACTATAATACTAATTAGAATACTAATATATTAAGAGTAATATAAGAAGTATTATACTAATAATATAGTAATAAAAAGTAATAAAAAAGATAAAAAAAAAGAAAGTATATGAAGAAGGACTTTTTTTCAAGCCCTACTTGTTGTGTATTGTTGTGTAATGTAAGATAGTAATTATCTTTTCTCAATTGGGAGAGATGGCTGAGTGGACTAAAGCGTCGGATTGCTAATCCGTTGTACGAGTTATTCGTACCGAGGGTTCGAATCCCTCTCTTTCCGGTTCCGTTGATGACTTAGTATTTTTTTTTTCAAATCTTTTTCTTTATTTATTTATTTTTTAGTTTATATATAATAGTTAAAGATGTAGAATAGATAAAATTCTAAGAACATTTAATAAAAATCAAGCAAGGAAAAAGCCTTCTTTTTTTTTATTCTTCACGTCCAGGATTACGCCCTGGATCATTAGATAAAAATCCAAAGATGAAAAGGGAAACAAAGAATATTACTACTGTGTAAACAAAGAGTTTGAGAGTAAGCATTAGACAATCTCCAAGATCTTTTTTTTGTTTGGAAAAAAAGAAAATAGATTCTCTATATTTATACCATATATCCCATTTTGACACCAAGAAATGAAAAAGCATTTTTCTAAATTCATTTGTAATAAGATGTAATAAGAGTCGAGTCTTGTGTGCCAAAAATTTGCTTTCATACCGAAAATTAGATATTTCGGGGGGGATCTAACCGAATAGGTTTTTTTTTAATAGAATGGAAAAAAGTGCAGAATGAGGAGATGGGGTAGGTAATCCAGATTTTTCACGTTTATACAATAACTTCAATGTTTGAATCAAGGGCCTAGACTATAAAGAACTAGAAGACTTATCTGATCTTATCAATTAGTAGAATTTTTTCTCTTGAATAACTCATGAATTATTAATTATTCTAGGACAGTATTCAAAATTTCATCGAAAACTCACAGCAGCTTGCCAAACAAAGGCTAATAGAAAAAAGAACAGAGGGATTACTGGCATAATATCTACGATTGGATTCAAAAAAGCGTAGGCTTCAGGCAATTTTGTGAAGAAAAAACTGCTTGAATAAAGGGCAAAATTAAGACAGATACAAATCAAATTTAAAATATTAAGCATAACAAACATTTTGTTCTTGAAGATAATTGTATTTTGACTGAGTTATTAATATTCATATAAAATTCATATAAAAATGGATATAAATTAATATAAAATAGAGTTTAAGGTAGACAAAAAACTTTAAACTCAGCCAATCAAAAATCCTTCAATTATCAGCTAAAAAAAGAATAAAAGAAATCATATTTTCATACAATATCTTAATGGAATTCTATATTATGATCAATAAATTCAGTTTAATTCTATATCTACACATATCAAAATACGAATAACAAGCTAATCTAGTTCATAGATATTTTGGGGGGCAGGAATTGACAAAGAACCAATACCAATATTAGTTTTATTAGTTTTGAATCAAATATAGAAATGGGGCGTGGCCAAGCGGTAAGGCAACGGGTTTTGATCCCGCCATTCGGAGGTTCGAATCCTTCCGTCCCAGAGCCTATTTCTTTTCTATATCAAAATTATATATATATCAAAATAAAGATTGTTTTTTTGAACAACCTAATATCTTCTATATTATAGTTAAAGTTAAGAGTATAATAAATACAATTCTTGTTTCTTATTTTTAATGCCTTTTCTCGAAATCATATCCTTTTTCACAAGTATTATCGTGTTCAAATAATACGCGGATGCAATTCAATGTAGTTTTTTTGTTTCAGTAAACACGGAAACACAGATCCAAAGAGTTTGAATTCAAAAAAAGTCAGACGGTTTTTTCATTATCTCGGGCTGGTTTAGGGTAAAAAAAAAGGAAACAATGAATTCATTTGGACCTCCTTGGCTTTGTACCTATAAAAAGAGAGTCTAGCATCCAATAAGATGGAATCGTTCTTTATTTGATTTCTCATTCATTATCCCAAACCCCATGATCATTTTCAATGTCTGTTCGAATCTCATTAACAAACAAAGAAAATACATATGTTACACATTTCTTTTTTTGTCGAACTATTCATTTGTTTTATTTTAAATCTTATTTTAAATCATTGGTGGTTCAATATGAATCTGAATATGGGATTTATCTCCTTTATGCTGATAAAACGGAGTTCTTACTATAAAACGTTATTCAAATAACGATATCGAGATAAGCTATTTTTTATATTTTTTATTTTAATTTAATGATTTTTTATGAGTCTTTCGTACTTGAAGAGGTGTGAGATTGATGACTCGGTCCTATCGAGCCACTTGAAGATGAAGATTCGAAGAGAACTACTTATTTCTTCGTCTTATCTTGTCTTATCTTATTGGTTTGCTAATATTTATATTGGAAATCAAAAAATATTTATATGATTCAATATTTATATGATTCAATAAAATAAGGGTTTAATTTGAATTAATTCTTTTGTTTTTTTCATTGTATATTTTTTTATTAACACCATATTGACAACAGTGTATCAAATAAATATAATCCGATCTGGGTAATTAGATCTTATCTGTAGATTGATTTATATCTATTCCAGCGGTTTGGTTTTTCATTCAAATGAAATGATAGGTTTATTGGATTTGCTGTGATACAAAAGTCTTTTTTTTTTCAATTTTAAATAGTAAATAGAAGAATAGATAGCATAAGAAACAAGAGATAATCTATCAATTTTGACTTTATTTAACTTTGATCTATTTTTTTATCCGAATCAATTCGAAATTTTAGAAATTTTTCTATTTCATTTCGTGTTCATTTTTTGTTAGTTTAATGTTTTGATTGTGTCGTACGATTCAATCTTTTTATTAATTCTTTTTGATTTCTTTTGATTTTGATTCTATCTACATAACCTAATTATTTTATTTATATTTGGGATTGGGGTTGCTAACTCAATGGTAGAGTACTCGGCTTTTAAGTGCGGCTAACAGCTTTTACACATTTGTACGAAGAAAGAGATTCGTCCATACCAGCGGTATTATTTGTAAGACCACGACTGATCCTGAAAGGAATGAATGGAAAAAACAGCATGTCGTATCAATGGAGAATTTGGAGAATATTTGATTCTTACCGGATCCGCTCCAAACAAACTTTGTTTGAATTCTTGGTGCATAACATAAAAACAAATCAATTCAAATTCAAAGTTGGGATTTGGTCGAGTTAATAAATGGACAGAGCTCCGCGGCTCCAATTATAGGTAAATAAAAAAGCAACGAGCTCCCGTTCTTAATTTGAATGATTTTCCGATCTAATTAGACGTTAAAAATAGATTAGTGCCTGGTGCGGGAAAAGCTTTTTCTTGAGTGTATTTTCGATTTTTTTAATGAGTCCTAACTATTAGCTATTCTCCACTATGAAGGGAAATTGAATGTGTAGAAGAAAAAGTATATTGATAAAGCAATTTTTTTTCCAAAATCAAAAAAGAGTGATTGACTTGAAAAAGTAAAGGATTTCTAGTCACCTATTACCCTATAATGAACATAAACCAATTAGATGAAAATAAAGAGAGGATTAGAGGGTCCGCTGGTGAGTTTAACTATTTCCGAAGTATCTATTCTTTTTATATTATACTATTTTGTTTTTATGGTATCGCACTATGTATCATTTAATAACCCAATAAACTCCCTATCTTTGCTTCAATCAAATCGAATTAAAAATGAAAATAGAGAAATCTCAAAGAAATTTAGAAATAGATAGATCTCGAAAAAATAACTTCCTATACCCACTTATTTTTCGGGAGTATATTTATACATTTGCTCATGATCGTGACTTAAATAGATCCATTTTGTTAGAAAATGTGGGTTATGACAATAAATATAGTTTACTAATCGTAAAGCGTTTAATTACTCGAATGTATCAACAGAATCATTTGAGTATTTCCGCTAATGATTCTAACCAAAATACATTTTTTAGGTATAACAAAAATTTGTATTTTCAAATGATATCGGAGGGATTTGCAGTTATTGTGGAAATTCCATTTTCCTTACGATTAGTATCCTCTTTAGAAAGATCAGAAATAGTAAAATCTCATAATTTACGATCAATTCATTCAATATTTCCTTTTTTAGAGGGCAAATTTCCACATTTAAATTATGTGTCAGATGGACTAATACCCTACCCCATCCATCTAGAAAAATTGGTTCAAATCCTTCGCTATTGGGTGAAAGATCCCTCCTCTTTGCATTTATTACGAATCTTTCTTCACGAGTATTGGAATTTGAACAGTCGTATTATTCCAAAGAAATCTATTTCTTTTTTTGCAAAAAAGACTCCAAGATTCTTCTTGTTCTTATATAATTCTCATGTATATGAATACGAGTCCGTTTTCTTTTTTCTTTGTAATCAATCCTTTCATTTCCGATTAACATTTTCTCAGGTCTTTCTTGAGCGAATATATTTCTATGGAAAAATAGAACATTTTGTAGAAGTCTTTACTAAGGATTGGGGGAACAGCCTACGCTTGTTCAAGGATCCTTTCATACATTATATTAGATATCAAGGAAAATCCATTTTTGTCTCAAAGGATACGCCTCTTCTGATGAAAAAATGGAAATATTACCTTGTCAATTTATGTCAATGTCATTTTGATGTGTGCTTTCAACCCCCCAGGATCCATATAAACCCATTTTC